ATGAGGAATAAATAAAATTGAAGAACCCGCGGATATGTGCAAAACTTTAATTCTTGTTAGCCGGAAAATGGCTCGTGGTAAAGACAAGATATACTTTGACCAGACGTGCTCGGAATCTTTTTGTCGATTCGGGGGAAGTTATCGTACCTTCACCTCTACAATTCGGTAAAGCGGCTTCGCCTCCTCGCTTTTGTTCAATTATAAATAAATAACCACTTTAATGGAGATTTATAGCATCATTCAAGTAAATACAGATTAAGATCGTAAAAACATAAGCTTGTAATATAGCTACACCTAATTCCAGACCGGTTAATGCAAGAACTATAAATAAAGGACCAAGATCCCCTATAAAAAATAAAATATCATTCATACATAGCATAGTCCAAGCGAACCCACTTAAAATCTTTACTAAACTATGACCGGCCATCATATTAGCAAATAAACGTATTCCTAAGCTTAATGCGCGAAAACAATAAGAAATTAGCTCAAGGAGTACTAAAAAAGGTGCTAACGGCAGTGGGACTCCTGCGGGTAATAAGAAGCTTAAAAAATGAAGCCCATTTCTTTGAAATCCTACTATAGTAATGCCAATAAAAATGGAAAATGAGAGACCTAAAGTAATGAGAAAATGACTTGTAACTGTGAAGCTATAAGGTATCATACCCTGAAGATTACAAAATAACAAAAAAGTAAAAGTGACCAAGATGCAAGGGAAAAACTTTTGTTTAACATTTCCGGAAAGACCCCCTATTTGTTCGTTTACCAGGTTCAGCACGAAATCATAAATAAGCTCTACCAAGGATTGCCAAGCATTTGGTACTAAGTTTCCTCCTCCTTTTTTTGTAACAAAATGAATCAGAAGTAGGACCAAACTGAGAGTTAGCAGCATAAACAAAGATGAATTTGTGAATGAGAAATACAAGTTTCCTATCTTCATAGGAATCAATGGGAGAATGGAAAATTGCTCAAGTGGGCTGTTGGGCGTAATCGTAAGAAACACTTTTCATTTCATCCTGTAGTTCCGCTTCTTGCTCTAAAAATTAGGAAAGACTTGTCGGAAATCGCCAGTTGGCTTGGTCCGACCAAGAAAGGCATGGGACTCTTTGGGCATTGCTTGGGTCGAGTGAAGTAAAGACTGGCTACCTATAATATAAAGATCCCTCACTGCACACTTTAGATATAATGAAAACCTTTAGTTTAGGAGTCATTCAGGCTAGATCTAAAAAAAGAACATAGCCTTCGTATGATCCCTTTCTAGTACCCTATCTTGAGCAGGAAAGTGTTCAGTAGGAAAAGACTGGAAGAAATGGGATTCGAACCCATGCATGATGCAATCTTCTTGTATGTCGATTTAGCAAACCAATGCCTTAAGCCCTTGTGCTATCCCCCCATGATCAGATCAGATAGCCCTTTGGGCAACCAACCCATTTCGCTCTATCATTTCTTCTTTCTTTCCTAGCCTACTCAAAAACTATTTAGGAAGGGCTACCGTTATATACGCAATTAATAAAGGATGCCGAATCATCCACCGAATCCTATGTTTCATCCTAGTTTATTTGATGTGTATACCTGTTTTTCAGTTGGCCTCATGTATATCTAGGCCAATGTGTCTTATTGGGCTTAGTATGTGCTTAGTTTCGGTTAATCCTTAGGCTCTTTTTGATTACGTAGAAACTTGGATTATTTTTAGCCTTTGTAATCGTAATCAAATTTCAATAATTTTTTCCATAGGTTAGTTTCTTTATTTTAGAGCTCGGGGAGTGTCTTGAGTTCTTTGTTTGGTTGCCTGGGGGCCCCTTCATTTATGTTTACTTCGGGGGTTCTCCTCCATCGGTCAATGTATTCTTACTTACCGAAAAGAAAGACTAGTTAGGTACCGTAGGTAGAGCATATTCCAACACTTCGGATAACCACTTGACATTGGCACCTTGGCCAGGTAGATCCGTCCCACTCTCCGGACCTCACCTCTGCTTTTTTGGAGTACGGGATGACTCGGATGGGCAGATAAAACAGAACCTGTCAGTTACGCCTTTAGGGGCCGCCACGTATAGCTTTAGTTTATGCTGTAGCATCGGTTATTGCTCTGGTTACGAATGACCCAATCTATCTATGGCAACCACCCCTACTTTTAGTAGATGGAGATGCGCACCTAGGAAAGCGCGGAATAGACCTACGTGTCGGCCAGTGCCGGGGCAGAGATAGGGACCATGAAAGCATGGGATTCAATCGAACCTTTTCGGACAATTCCTAACGCAGAAGAGGGATGCTAATAAGCTGACAGCTCAGGCATGGCTTCAATAGCGAAAGAAGTTCTTTCTGATTTGAATCAAGAAAGACAATGAATTTACGAGATCTTGATCCGTTCAGTGCCTTCACTTGTGAACAACAGGGACCCATTCTGTTGATTGCTTCTCTGCCCCAGCTCTAACAAACTGGTTTTTCTTTCTCACAGAATTAGGGAAATCATTAGATTCTTCTTCCTTCTTTCGGTAACATATACCGAGATAGGCTGGGAAATCCCCCTTCGATAGACAGGTGGCAACTTGACCTCTAAGTAAGGACAGGAACGCCCGTGCCCAATCAAACACCACAATCATGAAAAGCACCTGAACCGAGACCTAAAGCTGAACCGCTGAAGGAACCTCTTTCCGTTGTTAAAGCAAGTACGCTTTTCAAGCTTTTTCCTTACTCTTACTAAAGCAGGCACACGCAAAACTCTCTATTTGGCTTTTCACTGAAACCAATACGTCTAAACATAAGGTAGGTGCTTTCACGACTCACTAAACGGGGGATCAAAATCTTTGCGCAGTAGAGGCGGAGGACGAAGCGAATGTAGAGGACACAGCATATCCAGGGAAGGAAGATGGACTGGACTCACTCTCATTCATGGCATGGGCAAAAGCAGCCCTAATGACTTTCAGTGAAGATATGCTTATACGGCGAAGTCAGTCACAAAGTCTATGTTCGTATGCTTTCACTCTAAGCCGACCATCCAAAAAGGATGTGCACAATTGATCATTGACCGCAGTCTTCTCTTTTCTCTCCCAATGTGGGGAACTTTTTTCGGTTTTTTTCTCTTCAGCACAGCACTCAATGGTGATGCATGGCGTCATTACTGAATCCTTTCATTGACCTTTCTTTTCTATAACGAAAAAAGCCCTCCTCTCGGTGATGTGGGTGAGAAACCCAAATCAGAAAAGCTCAGCAAGCCAATGGCTCAACGGTTCTCACCACCCTCCTCTGGCGCAAACACCGTTTGCTGCGCTCATCACGAGAAGCCGGGGTCTTGGGTGGACTTCAAGCGCGATGATAGTTAGTCTGAAGTTTTCTACTATGCCATCTTTATTAGTTCAAAGACCGGGCTTGGGGGTTGGTCTCAGTGGTCAATGAAAATGTACTAGTGTGCTGTCTTAACATGCAGAAATTTTATTAGACTGCTAGCTTTACCAGCGGTAGGAGGGTTAAAAGACGGTGCATGAGCGAAGTAGGATCCTCTTTTTTTGTATCCCATCGACGATATTCTTTGGTTTTGGTACATAACAATTTGCATAAGCAAAGTCGAATATTTGTTACAAATCTAGATCCTGCACTCTCATCTCTAGTCTCTAGCTATCATCTTAGTATATTAGTAAAGCTATATCTTGTACTTTCTTGGGCCTAACTAAGAAAAGAGAACAAGAGAAGAAAAGCAAAAGCAAATACGACTTTCAGCCAGGCTGCTTCATTCAAGTCTAGGACTTAGGCAAGACTTATAAATCGAGCAGTTATAAAGCAGTTTAATCGCATTTATCGTCTCTCACTTAGCTCTGATCTGGTGTCGTCGCTCACAGTCCAAGAAGAGTAGTCCTTTCATTGGCTAGCGGGATTACGCTTAATGGGATAGACCGATCATCGCTTCCTTCCTCTACTAGTTCTGGAGTCAAGCCAGCAAAGAAGTAGACTCCTTCCTTTTTCACTGGCTAGCATCATAGGGATATTCGACGTTTAATGAGATAGTCTAGTTCTAGACTAAAGCTAGCAAAAAACAAGACTGAGGTCGATAGGGGCATTACTAGTAATTGCTAAGGTGCTTTATTAAGTATTTTCCACGCTCCTCTCCAGTCTCTTTCCAGCCTTTGTGATTTCATATACTATTCCCGTATGCCATATCTCTTATTCAATCTTGCTATACGTCCAAGCTCGGTAGTTGGAAGCAGAACTGAGACTGGATGTGACTGAAGGAAAAGGGAGATAGGTGTGATAGGAGGGCACGGTTAAACAGGTAAGCGAAGGCTCTCTCTCTCGCTCTGTGGTCTTGTGTGAACTCCTTTCCGCCCATTATTGATCTTCACTCTAAGTGAGCAGGTCAAAGCAGTTGAGGTGATAGCAATAGTAAGCAGGGAAGCAGAAGAAAAAGGTCTTCAAAGAACTTTTGTGTAATAAAGCTTCTTGGTCTCATTTCATTGGTCTCTAAGGCAAAGTCTCGCTTAATCGTTCATCGATCTTTTTCTGTAAGGCCTCGGGCCCCACGAATTCCGATTTCTTTTTTTGTTTGTATTAAAGTGTTGGTAGCTTCTAGCCTCGAGCTGGAAAGTCTCATCGGCGGGGGTACTATAGATATATCATAACTCTCTAATTGAGACTCAATCTATACAATCAATCAGTATGTGCAATATACCGGTCTTTGCGATATGCTCTTTCAAATAGATCACAGATCTTCCCGCTTAGCTGCACTGCTCTCTGAGCTCTTTTGTCCGCTATCGCTTCCTCTAGTACTAGCTCTGATCTCTCTTCAGCAGTTGCAGTACGATTCTTTAATTCATCTCCTGCCCTTTATAGTCGTAATCGCTAGAAACTCTATATCATTGGCAATTGGCATTGGCGTAATCTTTTTTCTCCTGTCGGAAGGGGGTCCTGTCGAAAGCAAGAAAAGGCATTGCAAATGGCGTGCCCTTACTCTAATTCTAAATAAAGCTCTTTTGCGCTCTTGGTCAGGCCTGTAACAAGTATCTAAAAAATCTTTTCTTTTCGGCCTATGGTTCGGTCAAAGCAATGACTTGAGTGAGTAAGGAAGTAGGACCTTTTTACCCCGGCTGTGAGTTATTACTGACCCCTCTCTGTCTCTCCCCCGCGCTGTGAATGAAGTGAGTAATTCGTTGGTGCTTGCCCTTCAGTAAGTAGTTCGGATGGCTGGATACATGCTACGCTCTGCCACGCTTGCCTGACCGCGAGAAGCCTTAGGGTAAAATAATCTTTAACAGCAATTTGAGAGCATCTTTGGAATTTAAAGAAGGGGCTAACCTGACTTTCACTTTCATAAAAAGAGAAAACTGGACTTGCACTTTAAGAAATGGAATTGCGATGAGCCAGAAGTTAGAATCTCGCCTAACCACCTGTCTCCGTCTCCCGTAGTTCCCCCCAGAAACATCCGTTTGCCTACTTCTACTCTGGCCGGGGGTAACAGTCTTTTTGAGAACCAAGTGGCCCTTGAGGAAGACCTTCAGAAAACCCCTCTAACTCGGGGAAAGGAATTCAAGCCCATAAAATGAGTCAAGTCTATGATAGGTACCAATAGTCTTTATGGCGCTCTTACCCCTTATGCAAAGCACCAATGACTTCGGTCTTCTGAAAGGGGCTTAGGGCATATCATCAAAGAAAGAATCCCGAGGAAGGGGGTGAAGCTGAGGTTAGAAACGGTTTCTCCCGCTGTTGCTAGTTCTTCCGTTGTTGGTAGTTCCTCAGGTCGGGTTGTTTATTTTTCAATTCTTTCAGAACCTTTCGTATGCGCCTATTGGAAGATTTGGGCTACCTCCTCTCTTTCCGATCTCATTCAGATAATAAGCCAGTCCGGTTTATTAGATAGTGAGTGGGTAAGAGAGGTGCTTGGTCTGTCTCCGAATGTGGGCCTAGAAGCATTAGCCGAGTCTCTGAATATTCCCGAGGGTTCTCAGGATAAAGACAGCCTTAAGGTGCTAACGGAGCTTCCACGGTCTCAGTCCATGAAGGTGCTTGCTTTATTGGTTGGCAGCTTGGTTATAGTCGTTATGAAGAATGAAGGAGCGACGAAGGAGCTCACTTCCACGACATGGGAAAGGATCATGGGATGAGGAAAAGAAAGAAAAGGTGCAAGGTGAGGAGATATCGAGAGGTAGAATAGGTGAAATGAGTTCAAAGGAATTAGTTAAGACACGCTTCTTTAGCACAGGCCACGGAGTGAAGTTGGAAGGTTCAATGAACTACGCGAAGGGGAAATCTTGGGCGCTATTGTTGTCTATATACAAGTGGCGTAGGCGAAGCTGTGGCGACTCGTGGAGTAGACAGCGAGCTCCGCTTGAACAGAAAGCAGCAAGCTGCAAGCACTACTCCAAAAGCAGTGAGCTCCGCAACAAAAGCGAAGCGAGCCGCGGTAGCCTATTAAGTTTTTCAGCTGCATCGTACCGTACTATGGGAGGGGTCCGTACCTCCTTTAGATAGAGCCCCCCTGCTCCTAATGTAGAGCTAGAACTACTGCTACCGTGGAATCCGCGGTCACACATAAGTATCTCGCCTTCCAAAAAAAGCGGCTGCTAATTAGCACTAATGCTAATGGGGACCATCGATCAAGAAGGACTTCGGAGACTGCAATCGAATTGATCAAAAAAGAGAAATAGGGCCAACTCTTCTAGTTGCGCCTCTAACCTTACTACGCTACCCTGATAAAAGGTCGAATTCAGCAGGACTGCAGGCACGAAATGCCGATCAAATCCGTTAAAGGAAGCCTAATCAAAGCGGGCAAACAAGAAGATCTGACTGAGTTGATGATGGACCGGATCTCGAAAGGCGAGAGGCTTTCATAAAGACGTATGATAAACGGAGGGTCGAGAGAGGCTTATTGCACGATCCACCCAACCGCTAATAAATGCTGCATAAGATAAGAGAGTGGGAGGCCGGCCCCCGCCCATCTGGAGGTGCACACCCATTTATGAACATATACAAAGGGCTAAAGAGAGAAGTCCATGGAGAACTACCAAATCCAATGACTTTGATTTGTTCGTACCATTCTGTCATCGATCACTGCTGGGTCGGTTGGTGAGTCACCCAAAAAAAGCATCGAGAAAGGTCAAGCATATATGTTTTATGAAATGATCAGCGGTTTCATTTATGCTATGCCCTGCATCGTGTTCGTCTGTGTTTATTGAGCTTTCAGCGCCATGCGCTTTGCTTCGCTTTATAAAAGAGAGAGAGCCTTGTCTTGAGAGTGAAAAGAAAGGGCAAGCGATAGAAAGGATAGTCCCTCGCGCGTTCGCGAGAACTACTAGAAAATGGTGAGATCATTAGATCATTAGTGAAAGAAGGACCAACGACGATCCTATCCTAAAGGAGAAGAAGGAGTAGGAGGAGTCAGTTTTCTTTGAAGATCGAGGAATCAATCTCCCAATTATGCCATTCGGAAGAAGTCTTCTACAGAGGGAAAGCCTGTTACGAGTAAGTGGAGAGGAAAGATCTCCAGAGATTCTTATCTCATTCCATTCCAGTGGCTCA